TTTGTTATTTTTACTTTATTTATTTTCATTTTTACTCATTAAATTCAGGAGTAGATTCATTCACATAATATCTCAAATGACAAGAAAAAAAGGTGTTATTGTTATAAGGTCACTCTTTATTCTAAAATCGAAAAATAGATTCGATACGATTAAAAAAAAAGATCAAAAGAAAAGATAAATGATTTTCAAATTTTGTTCTATATGGATTCGAATTTCTTACTATTTTATTATTTTAATATTAGTCTACTCAAGAATTATCTAATGAATCACTTGATTCGAAATTAAGGGATAGGTAGACATTACAAATGATTAATTGATCTCTTTTTCTACCTCCCTTACTCTATGTTTTTGTTAATCCCGTCTATAATGATTGATGAATTAACAACTATCAATTGAACTTATTCTTTCATTTGAATTGGTATTTTTGCTTATCTTCGTATATTGAAATTTAGGGAAGTGCTTTCTAAACATATGTATAAAAAGAACACATTTCATTTAGCTCCTTCATCTTCATGCTTACTATAACTAGTTATTTCGGTTTTCTACTAGCAGCTTTAACTATAACCTCAGCTCTCTTTATTGGTCTGACCAAGATACGACTTATTTGAAATTAATTGAATGAACACAACGCATAAAAAGAAATCTTTCTGTGGTATTGATAGACTCTATATTTCCTTAGAGAGTCAATTTCCAATTAGTGGTCATTGAGATTCATGGGCAATGCGGATTAATATGTAGGGATAGATATTACCTCTCCTTTTTCCCTTTCAAAAAAATTGAAATGATTGAAGTTTTTCTATTTGGAATTGTCTTAGGTCTAATTCCTATTACTTTAGCTGGATTATTTGTAACTGCATATTTACAATACAGACGTGGTGATCAGTTGGATCTTTGATTAAATTAATTAACATCTTTTTTTTTTAATTGACCTCCTCTTTTCTTTAATCCAAAGGAGGTCAAATTAAGATTACTGGTCAATTATTTAATTGTAATTTTGGGACTAACCTAACCAAGAATGGAATCACGCTCTGTAGGATTTGAACCTACGACATCGGGTTTTGGAGACCCACGTTCTACCGAACTGAACTAAGAGCGCTTTCTTATCTTCTTATCATTATCACACTAGCTAAAACTAAAAAAAAAAGAAGAGGATTTTTTTTATAACCCGAATACATCTTGTATGCATAAGACTATCATATAGAATATGATATAATAAAAAAAGATTATGTATGCCTGATTTTAATCGATTTCAATAAATCCCTCGTTACTGCTCAGACGAGAAGTAATAGGTAGGGATGACAGGATTTGAACCCGTGACATTTTGTACCCAAAACAAACGCGCTACCAAGCTGCGCTACATCCCTTTCAATTGGTCTACAGTGTCATTTTATAGAATCCCTGTCTTGTTTTCAAAATCCTTATTTTCTCCATTGATATATCCAAGTTATCTTGCCATTTCTTTTTTTTATTCTCATGTAACATATAATAATAGTAGAAGGCTTATATACACATGAATATGAAACCCATCGTAAAAAATAACTAAAAAAGGGAATATTTTTTGGGAATGCTCAGTCGGAAGGGACGTCTTTTTCGGTTTTAAGAAAAGAAAAATCTTATCTACCGAATCATTGTAGATTTCAATTGGAATTAGGAATTCCGTGTACAAATACAAGCGGTCCTTAACTACTTACATATATATTATATCGGATCATATATGTATTAACATTAGGCATTACAATAAATAATACAATAAATAAAAAGAATAAAGAAGGAGGATTTAAAATGCGAGATCTAAAAACATATCTTTCCGTGGCACCGGTACTAAGTACTCTATGGTTTGGGGCTTTAGCAGGTCTTTTGATAGAGATCAATCGTTTATTTCCGGATGCGTTGACATTCCCTTTTTTTTCATTCTAGTTATTGACATGGGAAGGGGTGAAGAAGATTAGAGGTAGAATCAAAAGATTTGTGACTAATCCCTCCCCCTCTTTTTTTTTTTAGAAAAAATCGAATTCGATACAATATATTAAGTAGAAGTATAATCAAGAAAGGAGGAAAGAGAAATAAAAAAGTAGATTCAACCTCGGCGAAATTCGGGTTTTCTCCAATTCCATTTAGAAATAATATTGTGAGAACAGAAATGTGTCTAGGGCAAGAAGATCATACAAGATCTTTTAATAAAATACTGTACATTGAATCGAATTCGATTCAAAATATACCTAAATATTAGTTTGTTGTTTTACTTCTTATTTTTTTATTTCTTTTTTCGCAGAAAGTAGAAGAATTGGTTGAATCAAAAACGCAAAGGAGGTTCATGGCCAAGGGTAAAGATGTCCGAGTAACGGTTATTTTAGAATGTACCAACTGTGTTAGAAACGGTCTTAATAAGGAATCAAGGGGTGTTTCCAGATATATTACTCAAAAGAATCGACACAATACGCCTAGTCGATTGGAATTGAGAAAATTCTGTCCCTATTGTTACAAACATACGATTCACGGGGAGATAAAGAAATAACTCGAATCAAGTGCCTGTGTGTCACTCTTACAAGTAACACGAAAAGGACATATTCTATATATAGCATATTATTCTATATATTTTCATTTTAGTTAACATAATATAACTAACTAAAAAAAAGCCAAATCAAATCCTATATTTTGAATTTGAAATCTTTTTGGATCAAATTGAAATAGGATTTTGAGGATAAGGAATAAACAAACCATGGAAAAATCCAAGCGACTCTTTCTTAAATCCAAGCGATCTTTTCGTAGGCGTTTGCCCCCGATCCAATCGGGGGATCGAATTGATTATAGAAACATGAGTTTAATTAGTCGATTTATTAGTGAACAAGGAAAAATATTATCTAGACGGGTAAATAGATTAACCTTAAAACAACAACGATTAATTACTATTGCTATAAAACAAGCTCGTATTTTATCTTTGTTACCTTTTCTTAATAATGAGAAACAATTTGAAAGAAGCGAGTCGACCGCCGGAGCTACTGGTCTTAGAACCATAAATAAATAAAAAAAAGTAGACTTACTTTACTCCTCAATTGAACCCAAATAAAAATCCGAACTCAAACACAGATTGATATTTTGTTCGAAAAATCGTAAGAAAAAAATTGGGGAAGAAGAAGAAATCTTTTTTTTATTGGATATTGGACATATTCGCTCATTTCATTTTGAACGACTTTATCATATTCTCTTTATCATACTAATTTCTACTCTACCTTCCCGGAGTTCATTCTCCAGCGAACTCCATTTAAAATATTCTGACAAATTCCTTACAATTTCCTTTTTTATTTTATGATCTGATCTCATTAGAAATCATATAAAGACAATTCCTATTTAATATAGCTATTTGTGCAAGTATTTTACGATTAAGAAGCAACTGTCTCTTGTACAGATTGTGTATTAATCGACTATAACTATAGGATACTCTATTCCCGCGAATTACTGCATTTATCCGAGTGATCCACAAACGACGAAAATCTATCTTTTTCCTATCTCTATCTCGATGAGACGAAACCAAAGATCTTATTTTCTGTTGAATAATTGTTCGAGTAAGTCTTGAACGAGCCCCCCGAAAGCTTGATGCAAATAAACGAATTTTTGTTCTACGTCTCCGAGCTATATATCCTCGTCTAATTCTAGTCATTGAATAAATGAAACTTTCATGAATAACTAATTGATTTCCTTTCTTTCAGTTATTCTTTTCCCTTTTCCTAGTTTATTAATAACAAAACGGATTCTTCCAATGTATAAAATAAAAATTCCAATGGCTTTTGCTACTATAACCTTCCCGACCACGATTTGTCTTTTCTTTTTTTATAGTCATTTTACCTCGAAACGAGTATTGATACTAGGTATCAAAAAACAGAAAAAAGTAATAAATAGAAATGAATAACGAAATAGTGGATTCCATCGTTTCTATGGTTATGTCTTAAACGGTGAGGTCCTCTATATATACCGGAGTCCCTTACTTCATTTAATCAATGCTATTAGCAAGTTGTACAGTTTACATTCTTCGGCTCTACCTATGAATTATCTAGTAATAGGTCTTTCACAACGAGATCTACCTATACAGTAACGGTATTTAATTATGAAAATTGGATGGGGTAGCTGACCCTCTTAGTCCGTTTTTGCAAGAGTATAGGCATAAGATTTCGGCTTTGAAAATAGGATTTCCCCGCTTAATGAATAACTATTTGTTACCAATGAGGAATTTTTTCTCATCGGAAACCATAAATTTCATATACAATAGAAGAATTGAATAGATCTTTTTTTTTAGTTTTCGATATATAGATAGTGAACGACCTTCTTCCTTCCATTTTATACTATTCACTAGTACTGATCATTGATACTGGAAAATTTCTTTCCCTTTTTTTTTCTACCAATGGTGATCTGAACGAGTCGCACATACACCCTAGTACATGTTCCTCGACGCTGAGGACATCCCCCAAGAGCGGGGGATTTCGTGACATTTCTGATTGGCTGTCTTGTGTTTCTAATAAGTTGTTTAATAGTTGGCATGTTGAATCGTATACATAATAAATGGGCTGGTTTAGATCGATCCTAACCGGATGATTATGAATTACTTCTCTATTTAATAGATGAATAGAATATTATTAAACCCGGTAATAAGTAAGAAGAGAAAATCGCAAAGTGGCGATTTGCTTAAACTTACTGCTATTTTTTTTTATTCAATCGCTACAAGATCAACAATTCCATGAGCTTGGGCTTCTGTTGCTGACATAAAAACATCCCTTTCCATATCTTCGGATACAACCCATAGGGGTTTGCCCGTTCTTTGTACATAAACTCTTGTGATGGTTTCGCGCAGTTTCAGCAGTTCTTCTGCTTCCAGGATAAATTCTCCCGTTTGTGCCTCATAAAAAGAACTCGCAGGTTGATGTATCATTACCCTGATAATATAACAAATGGTTCCTCTATCTCGCATGATGAGGTGAGGAGAAGAGATAAAGAATAATAAAAAAAGA